ACTTTATAAGTGACTGGTGGATAGAAATCACGATAATGTGTATTTTTTTTCTTTTCTCGAATATGTGATTGAGGGGGAAGGGATTAAATCCTTTTCGTTTCTATGTTCATTTTATGAAATAAAGTTTTTGATCGGAATAGGAATTAAACCGAAAGCAAAGACCCTTTAACTTGTAAAGGGTTAGAAAAACGAATCACACTTTTACCACTAAACTATACCCGCTACAATGCAATTATTGTATACAATCGCCCCTTTTGTCGAACGGGGAAATTGACCAGAGTAATAGTAAATTACTAAAGTTAGTATCCTCTCAAAAGAATATAAATTAGAGTGTTGACCTTTTTTGAGTTTTCGTGTATGGAACTATTATCCTTTTCCTTTTTATTCTTGCTTGAAGATTTCGTATTCTGTTTTCAAATTTTATAGAATACTTAGTTGTTTTACAATTAGATAAATCATTCTTATTTATCTAGAATCTATTTAAAATTGGTTTTCTTTGAATAAAAAAAAGGCCCGGTTAGGGGCTGAACAGGCCGGGCCGTGGTAAAAAAAAAGACGGTCTTTTGAACAAGAACAAGATCAAAAAAAGGAGAAGTCTTTTATTTTTTTTATTGTTTTGTTGGCACTTTCCAGCCCCTTTTTTATTTAATGAAATCAAATTGCTGCTAAAAAGTGTACATATCTATATATTATCTATATAATAGAGAAAGAAAGATTCTTTACTTTATGTGTAATTTAGTAGCGTCTTCAATTGGGAGAGGTGGCTGAGTGGACTAAAGCGACGGATTGCTAATCCGTTGTACGAGTTATTCGTACCGAGGGTTCGAATCCCTCTCTTTCCTCTTCCGCTGATAACTTGATTTTTTTGAATTGTCCAAATACTTTTTGTTCTTAGTTAAACATAAAAATCCTCAAAAAATCTAAAAGAAACATACCTTTTATTCTTCACGTCCAGGATTACGTCCGGGATCATTAGATAGGAATCCAAAGATGAAGAGAGAAACAAAAAATATCACTACTGTGTAAACGAAGAGTTTGAGAGTAAGCATTCTAAAATCTCCAAGATAGTTTTTTTTTGAAAAAAAAATAGAATAGGTCCTTAGGTCCTACGGTTTCTACCACATATTCTCTGTGAATACCAATAACAAAATTATAAATAGAAAAAGAGTTTCAGAAATTCATTTTGAATAAGAGTTTTCCATTAACCAAAATAAAAATCTTTTTTATGTCCGAAATTCGTTATTGTGGGGATCCTAATTAATTACCTAATTAATAGAAAAAGAATAAATAAGAATAATACGGGGCTTTCACTCGAGAAGGGTTCAAAAATTAAAAAATAAACCGGGAGGTTCAGGTTTATTCCGACTAACCAACAAGTTGAATTGAGGGGTTCGTACTCTAAAACATATATGATCCTATCAATTGTTAGAATTTTTTATCAACTAAGGGAAAGCATTAATTTTCTAGGCGATTTTCAAATTCAAAATCTTATCGAAAACTTACAGCAGCTTGCCAAACAAAAGCTAAGAGAAAAAATAGCACAGGTATGACGGGCATAACATCTACAATTGGATTCAAAAAAGCATAGGCTTCGGGCAATTTTCCGAAGAAAAAGTTACTTGAATATGAAAAAAAGGCATAATGACAGATCCCTATCAAACTACAAATATTAAGCATAGCAGACGTTTTGTTCTGTGAGATAATTCCATTTTGATTGAGTTATTTATAGAATATAAATATAGGGAAAAGGTAAAATGAAAGGAGACAAAGAGTCCCTCTTTTCTTTTGAATCCGCCCAACCAAAAGTCCTTCAATTCTCAAAAGAGAATTGAAGAAATCATACTTTTCATACAATATCTTAATTGAATTCTACCTAATGATCAATAAATTAAGTTACATTCTATATTTACACACATTAAAATCTTAATAATAATTTAAAAAATCTTAATATTAATTTAATCTACTCTATAGCTATTTATCTTGGAGTTGACATAAAATAAATAGTAATATTATTGATTATTCGTGTCGAATAGAAATCTAAATGGGGCGTGGCCAAGCGGTAAGGCAACGGGTTTTGGTCCCGCTACTCGGAGGTTCGAATCCTTCCGTCCCAGAGCATATCCTTTATCTCCTTTATTACTATTTACTATTTTTTTTTACTTTTATGGTTTAGGCTTTTTTAGCCTACCAAAAAAAGGGGGGTGTAAAGACCACTCAATAAAAGAAATTGTCTAATCATTTTCCTTTAGGGCTATTTGAGAGTTATCTAACTTGAGTTATGAGTACGACTCGTTACTTTACTGCTGGTTTCTTTTTCATTTTCAGGAATCAAGAAGAAAAAAGACTTCAATCCCAGTCTAATTGATTTAATGATGTTATGGACTCTTTGTTTATTTATTAGAATTGTATACTTTCTATAGTCTAATTCTATAGAGAGACATAGAAAAAACTTCGAATCAAATTCTTTGTTCGCGAGCCGTACGAAGAGAAAACTTCCTAT